ATTTGCAATATTGTAATAATATAAATAGATAAAGTTTAGATTTACAAAATTTTTTTGTAGGGGGAAAAAAGGAAAAAACTTGTAGGATTTGCTCTGTTTCCGGGGGTTTTTCAGACACAATGGAATCTTTCGAGTTTAGGGGGGTAGGGGGTTTTAACCCCGCAAAAACCGATTACATATTTTAATAAAAAGTTAGGAAAAAAATTTTAAAAATTTATCGTTTATGCCCTTGATATCAGTTATGTAATTTATAAACCAAAGTCTAATTAACATTTAAGCATATTTATAACAGGCAAGGAAATGTTCCACCTTAATTTAACATGTCTGTATGCACTATGAAATGCAAGATGAAAAGGAAGAGAGAAAAAGAACCAGTAGCCCTATAGAATGAATGCTCGGCTAGGTGGGTAACGAGGAGTATGTACTCCACCATTAACTTATGCAAGCTTCAAGGAAAGTTAAGGGAGTTATTCAATTAGTGACCCTGAAATAGGAACCAAATGCCAGGAATAGTTCACTATGTGCAACCCCCACGATTATTGTCCGTGACCCTCAATAAACGTGTTCATTAAGAAATCAACTGATGGTGGTCTCTTACTGTGCATTGTATTGGATTTACAGAGGTGTTGAGTCCTGGTATATATTTGTATATGGATTATTGTGATAGATCAATTCAATTTCGTCTTTTTAACTTCATTTTTAGGGGATTTTAGTTTTATGGGTATGCTTACCTTAGTAATATTTATTTGTTCTATGCTATCAGATTTGGATATGGTTATATCTTTAGACATGTAGACTTGCATCACTTTAAATGGTTAAAATAAATTAATGGGGATAATACATACATGTATTATCAATGCATGAGGGCATGAGGGGGCGGGGGCGGCTTCCGGCCAAAGAATAGTTTAGATTAGAATCCTAGCTTTGGGAGTTAGGGGTGGAGGTTAAAATCCTCCTTCTTTGAGCAGTAGGGGGAATTTAACCTCCGACTTTCGGTTTACAAGACCGACGCTCTAAATACTGAGCTACTAATGCTTATCATTCAAGTATTTTATTTTCGATTAATGCTGCGGTTGGAATGAGGAAAAGAAACAGAGAGAAGTATAGGAGGGAGGCGATTTGTCCAATAATAATAAATGGGTGTTCGACAGGTATACCTCCAATTCATGTTAGAACAACTACGTCTGCGACTAGAAGTCAAAATAATGTTTGGGTGAGAGGGCGAAAGGTGAGGCTTCGTTGTTTAGAGGTATGTAATAAGGGAACTACTATGAGGATTAAGATTGAGGCTAGTAAGGCGAGAACTCCACCTAATTTATTTGGAATGGAGCGTAGGATGGCATAGGCAAATAAGAAATATCACTCGGGCTTAATGTGTGGGGGTGTAACTAGTGGATTTGCGGGGGTGAAGTTTTCTGGGTCTCCGAGGAGGTTAGGTGAGAATAGTGCTAGGGCGATTAGTGTGGTAAGTAACAAGATAAAGCCTAGGAGGTCTTTGTATGAAAAGTAGGGGTGAAATGAAATTTTGTCGGCATCGGAGTTTAAACCAATGGGATTGTTGGAGCCGGTTTCGTGAAGGAAAATAAGGTGAACTAAGGTGGCAGCTGCAATAATAAATGGTAGTAGGAAGTGGAAGGCAAAGAAGCGGGTTAGGGTTGCGTTGTCTACTGAAAATCCGCCTCAAATTCATTGTACAAGGGTGTCACCTATATAGGGTACGGCAGATAATAGGTTTGTAATTACGGTGGCACCTCAGAAAGATATTTGCCCTCATGGGAGGACGTACCCCACAAAAGCAGTTATTATAACTAGGAGGAAGAGAATAACACCAATATTTCATGTTTCTTTAAATAGGTAGGACCCATAGTACAACCCTCGTCCAATATGCAAGTAGATGCAGATGAAGAATATGGAAGCTCCGTTAGCGTGCATATTGCGGATAAGTCATCCGTAGTTTACGTCTCGGCAAATGTGGGCCACGGATGAAAATGCTATGGAAATATCAGAGGTGTAATGTATTGCTAGGAATAACCCGGTTAAAATTTGGGCGATAAGGCAAAGTCCTAATAGAGAGCCAAAATTTCATCAAGCTGAAATATTGACGGGTGCTGGGAGGTCTACTAGAGCGTCGTTTGCGATTTTTAATAGGGGATGGGATTTTCGTAGGTTGGCCATTAAGGTTCTTGTAGTTGAATAGCAACGGTGGTTTTTCAAGTCACAGGTCTAAGTTAGACTCTTAGTGAGAATAATGTCTTATATAATGTATGTTTTGTTGTTTGGCTTAGTTTTAGGTCTAGTAGCGGTTGCATCTAACCCGTCGCCTTATTTTGCGGCCCTAGGATTAGTAGTTGTAGCGGGTGTAGGGTGTGGAGTTTTGGTTGGCAGTGGAGGCTGTTTTTTATCTTTAATTTTATTTTTAATCTATTTAGGGGGAATGTTAGTGGTGTTTGCTTATTCAGCTGCAATGGCAGCTGAGCCTTACCCTGAGGGTTGAGGAAGTTGGCCTGCATTACGTTTAATATTGGGCTATATTGTAGGTGTCGGGGCCGCTTGGGGGTTTTTAGGAGGGGTTTGATATGAGGAGGATTGGGGAGGGTTTGATGGTTTGGTGGGAATGTCTGTTTTGCGGGGGGATATGGCTGGGGTTTCAGTTATATATTCGGTAGGGGGGTGATTATTAGTTGCGGGGGGATGCGTATTATTATTAACTTTATTTGTTGTTTTGGAGTTAACTCGGGGGTTAGCTCGTGGGGCTCTACGAGCTGTTTAAAATAAAAGTAAAGAAATGGTAATCAGGGTTGTTAGGAAGAATAGGGATAAATAGGTTTTAATTATTCCTTGTTGGATATTGCTTGTGGTTGTGATAGGACGAAGGCTTATGGAGTAAATGGCTTTAGGTCCAGATTTTTCTAATCAGGTTTGGTCAATTGTTTGGGTTGCAATTGTCTGGCCTAAGATCAGGTTAGCGTGTGGGGTAAAGCGGTGCATAATGTGTGGAAAAAAGCCTAGTATATTGGAGAAATGATGTAAATTCGGATTAGGGGTTTTTTTGAATTGTTTTGATGAGAGTGAGGCAAGTTCTAGTGCTGTAAATAGGCCTAAGATGGTCACGGCTAGGGCTGCGAGTTTTAGGGGAGTGGGTATAGTTATTGGGGAGGTATTAATAGGTAGAATGTTGAGGGTAATTAAAAAGCCTGCAATAATGCTACCTCAGGCTAGTCGTTTGATTGGGTTAATAAGGGCTTGGTTATTTTCGTTGATCGGAGGAAAGGGATTGAATCGGGGAAAATTTATTACTACGAAGAAGATGATACGGAGGCTGTAGGCCGCCGTAAAGGATGTGGCAATGAGAGTTAAGGTAAGGGCCCAGGCGTTTAGGTAGGATGTGTTTAGTGCTTCAATGATGGCGTCCTTAGAGAAGAAGCCGGCCAGGAAAGGAGTTCCAGTTAAAGCTAAGCTTCCGATAGTGAGGCAGGAGGAGGTGAATGGGGTGAGGTGGTGCATGCCCCCTATTTTACGGATGTCTTGTTCATCATTTAGGCTGTGGATAATGGAGCCTGAGCATATAAAAAGTATTGCTTTGAAAAATGCGTGGGTACAGATATGGAGAAAGGCCAGTTGAGGTTGGTTTAGTCCGATGGTAACTATTATTAATCCTAATTGACTTGAAGTGGAGAAAGCTACAATTTTTTTAATATCATTTTGGGTTAAAGCACAGATTGCGGTAAATAGGGTGGTAAGGGCACCTAGGCAAAGACATGTGGTTAAAGCAATTTTATTGTTTTCTATTAAAGGGTTTAATCGGATAAGTAAGAAGATTCCTGCTACAACTATGGTGCTTGAGTGTAGTAGGGCGGATACTGGGGTCGGACCTTCTATTGCGGAAGGAAGTCATGGGTGGAGGCTAAATTGGGCGGATTTTCCTGTGGCAGCAAGAATTAAACCCAATAAGGGTAAAGTTAAGTCATAATTATTGGATAGAATAAATAATTGTTGTATATCCCATGAGTTAAAGTGTATTGCTATTCAGGCTATTGATAGAATAAGGCCGATGTCTCCAATGCGATTATAAAGAACGGCTTGAAGGGCTGCTGTGCTTGCGTCGGTTCGTCCATATCATCAACCGATTAATAGGAACGATATGATGCCAACCCCTTCTCATCCAATAAATAGTTGGAACATGTTGTTTGCTGTAACAAGAATGATTATTGCAATAAGGAAAATCAGGAGGTATTTGAAAAATCGGTTTATTTGGGGGTCTGAGTGTATATATCAGGATGCAAATTCTAGGATAGATCAAGTTACGTAGAGGGCAACGGGAATAAAGATGCAGGAATAATTATCAAATTTAAAATTAATACTAATATCAAAAGTTAGTGTGTTTGTTCAGGATCAGGTTGTGATAATAGTTTCAGCCCCTTGATCGAAGAGTAGGAAAAGGGGGAATAAGCTAATGAAGAAGGCTAGTTTAATAGCTGTTTTGGTTTTTGTTAGGGCTCAGTCGGGTTGAAGGGGATTTGGGTTGAAAGTGGTTAAGATGGGATGAAGTAAAATAAAAAAAATGATTATTATGCAGGAGGGTAAGAATAGGGCAGTTGAATGCATAGCTGCTACTTGGAGTTGCACCAAGAGTTTTTGGTTCCTAAGACCAATGGATGAGCTTTTATCCTTTAGGAGCTATGTAAGGTTGAGTGAGCTCCGGGGTTTAACCAGAGAAGCGAGCGGATTAGCAGTCGTCGGTGCTTTCGAGCCTCTCCCGGTAGGCAAGAGGATATTAACCTCTTTCTTTAGAACCACAATCTAATATTTTAGTTCAAACTATGTCTTCAAGCATTTCATCCTCATAGTAATTCTGGTTTGAGGATGAGTAATAAAAGAGGTAAAAGGTGGAGCGTTAGGAGGAGGTGTTCGCGTGAATGAGGGGGGTTAAGGGAGATTAGGTGGTTAGGAGTTGGTCCATGTTGGGTTGTAATAAATATGTAGAGAGAATAGGCTGCGGTAATTAGTGTTCCCAGGCCTGTTAAAATAATAGTTTGTATAGACCAGTTAAATAGGGATGTAATAATCATTAATTCCCCTATAAGGTTGGGAAGGGGTGGTAAAGCAAGATTGGCTAAGGTGGCGGTAAGTCATCAAACAGCTGTGAGTGGAAGGAGTGTTTGGAGTCCTCGCGCTAATAGTATTGTTCGACTATGGGTTCGTTCGTAGTTGGTGTTAGCTAAACAAAAAAGAGCTGAGGATGTTAGACCGTGGGTGATTATGAGGATTAAAGCTCCTGTAAATGCCCAGGGGGTTTGGATTAAAATAGCTGCTGCTACTAGCCCCATATGGCTTACAGAGGAGTAGGCAATTAGGGCTTTTAGATCTGTCTGTCGAAGACAAATTGATCCAGTTATGATTACTCCTCACAATGCTAGAATAATAAATGGGTAGCTTAGTTCTTTAGTGAGGGGATCTAGAATGGTGAGGATACGTATTATTCCATACCCACCAAGCTTTAACAGGACGGCGGCAAGTACTATGGAGCCGGCGATAGGGGCTTCAACGTGGGCTTTTGGAAGCCATAAATGGGCCCCGTAAAGAGGTATTTTAACTAGGAATGCTAAAAGACAGGCTGTTCATCAGATTTTATGTGCCCAAGGGTTGGAGCAGGTTAAGGGTGAGTAAGAGATGGTAAGAAATGAGAGGGTTCCTGTTGAATTTTGTAATAGAAGAAGAGCGATTAGTAGGGGGAGGGACCCTACTAAGGTATAGAATAAGAAATATGTTCCTGCGTTTAATCGTTCTATTTGGTTGCCCCACCGGGTGATAATAATCAGGGTTGGGATAAGTGTAGCTTCAAACATAACATAAAATATAATTAGTTCAGTAGCGCTGAATGCGAGGATGAGGAGAATTTGTAAGGAAATTAAAAGGGAGATAAAGGTTCGCTGACGGTTGGTTGGTTCCAGTATAAGGTGATTTTGACTAGCTAAAATTATAAGGGGTAATAGTCAGCAGGTGAGGACGAGGAGGGGGGTAGAGATGGGGTCAGAGGCTATAAGGCAGTTAAGGTTAGACCATCCGGTTTCAGAGGGTGCTGCTAACCATGTTAAACTGATGGTTGCAATTAGTAGGCTATAAAGTAGAGTTGTAGTTCAAAGATGCTTTTGTGGGATCAGTCATGTAGATGGAAGTAGAAGAATTGAGGGAAATAGGATTTTTAGCATTGTAGGAGGTTGAGGTTTTGTAGTCGGTTGGTACTATGAGTGCGAGTTGTAGCTACTAGGAGGGCTAGGCCTGTGCTGGCCTCACAGGCTGAGAAGGTCAATAGAATTATAGGTAGGGATGCAGAATTTATTATATCAAATTGTAGGGTTCATAGTGATAGTGCAATGAATAGGGAGAGTATCAGCCCTTCTAGGCATAGAAGGGCTGAGATAAAATGGGTTCGATGAAAGGCTAGGCCTGCTAGGCCTAGTATAAAGGCTGATGAGAATGCGAAGTAAGCAGGGGTCATTAGGCAGTTATGGGTTTGAACCATAAGTTTTTGAGCCGAAATCAAATGTTTTTTTTAAACTAAGAGCCTACTCTGCTCATTCTAATCCTCCTTGAATTCATTCATAGATTAGACCAAGGGTGAGAAGGATAAGTAAAATAGTTGCTCAGAAAAAGGTGAGGTGAGGATTGGTGAGTTGATCTCCTCAGGGGAGTGGGAGTAGGAGGGCAATTTCTAGGTCAAATAGAAGAAATAAAATTGCGATTAAGAAAAAGCGAATTGAAAATGGTAGGCGGGCTGACCCTAGCGGGTCAAAACCGCATTCGTAGGGTGAGAGTTTTTCATGGTCGGGATTTATTAGGGGGAGTCAGAAAGCAATAATTGCTATAAGGAGGGACAGGGTTGAGGTGATAATAAATATAATTACTACTAGGTTCATTATCTTCCCTTGGACTTTAACCAAGGTCATGTGATTGGAAGTCACCTATATTATCATTTGTACTAGGAAGATTAAGAGCCTCATCAGTAGATGGAGATGTAAAGGAAAAGTCATACAACATCAACAAAGTGTCAGTATCAGGCAGCGGCTTCGAAGCCAAAATGATGGTCTGATGTGAAGTGATATTGTATTTGTCGTATTAAACAGATTGCTAGGAAAGTTGAGCCAATAATAACATGTAGGCCATGAAATCCTGTTGCGACAAAGAAAGTTGAGCCGTAAACTCCGTCTGCGATCGTAAAAGGGGCTTCATAGTATTCTATTGCCTGGAGGGCTGTAAAGTAAAATCCTAGGAGGATAGTAAGGGTAAGTGATTGGATGGCTTGTTTTCGTTGACCTTCTATGATGCTGTGGTGAGCTCAAGTGACTGTTACGCCAGAGGCTAAGAGTACAGCTGTGTTTAAAAGGGGTACTTCAAATGGGTTTAGTGTAGTGATTCCGGTTGGCGGCCAGCAACCTCCTAGTTCAGGGGTTGGGGCTAGGCTTGAGTGGTAAAATGCTCAAAAAAATCCTAGGAAGAAGAAAACTTCTGAAGTGATGAAAAGAATTATTCCGTATCGGAGGCCTTTTTGGACTGGGGGGGTATGATGTCCTTGAAATGTCCCTTCTCGAATAATATCTCGTCATCATTGATATATTGTAAGTAGAAGAAGAATTAGTCCTAACGATATTAGAGTTGTGGAGTGAAAGTGCATTCAAATCGCTAGGCCGGATGTTATAAGGAGAGCGGCTACTGCCCCTGTTAGAGGTCATGGGCTTGGGTCTACTATATGGTATGCATGTGATTGATGGGCCATTAGACGTTTTCTTGTAGGTAAAGGCTTAGTAGAAGAACAAATACATATGCCTGAATCAGGGCAACTGCTGCTTCTAAAAGGGCGAGGAGGAATAGAAGTACGCCAGTAAGAATTGCTGTTGCAGGTATAATTGTTAATAGGGCAAGGGTTGCGGTAGAGGTTAGTTGAATAAGGAGGTGGCCAGCGGTTAAATTAGCAGTAAGTCGTACTCCAAGGGCAATAGGACGGATGAAAAGACTAATTGTTTCAATAATAACTAAAACTGGGGTTAATAGCGCAGGGGCACCTTCAGGAAGAAGGTGGCCTAAGGAGTGAGTGGGTTGAGTACGTATACCTAAAATTACAATACCCATCCAAAGGGCCCCGGCAAACCCCATGTTGATAGATAGTTGTGAGGTAGGAGTGAAAGTATACGGTAGGAGACCTGCTGTATTTATTGTAGTAAGAAAAATTAACAAAGATGATAATAAAATCGCTCATTTATGTCCACCAGGGTTAATAGGGGAAAAAATTTGTGAGGTTGATTGTGCTAAAAATCAGTTTTGAGAGGTTAAGTTTCGGTTATTAACCCAGCGAGTTGTTGGGCTGGGGAAGAGTATTCAGGGTAAGGTAATGGCAATAGCTACTAACGGAATTCAGCATATAACAGGGCTTAGAAATTGATCAAATAGGCTTAGTGTCATAATCAGTCTCATTTGTTTTCGGTTAAATTTTGTTTAGATGGGAGGGTTGGGTTATCTGGAAAAGAGTGTTTTAATACTTTTGGAAGAACAATAACAGAAAAAATGGTTCATGAAAAGATTAGCAATGCTAATCAGGGTGTTGGGATTAATTGAGGCATATACCGCTAGGGGTGGTCGGGAGGCACCATTTTTAGCTTAAAAGGCTAATGCTATACCCTGTTTAGCTTCTTAGCGAATTATCTTCTAGTATTATTGATGATCAGTTTTCAAAGTGTTCGAGGGGTACTGCTTCAACTACAATTGGCATAAAGCTGTGATTAGCTCCGCAGATTTCTGAGCATTGGCCATAAAATACTCCAGGCCGCGATGTGATAAAGGCTGTTTGGTTTAGCCGTCCGGGAACTGCATCTATTTTAATACCAAGACAAGGAACTGCTCAAGAATGAAGAACGTCATCGGCAGAAATTAAAACACGGATGGGGGATTCTACAGGGATAACTATGCGATGGTCTGTCTCTAATAGTCGAAATTGTCCAGGGGTAAGGTCTTGTGTGGGAATCATGTAAGAATCAAATCCCAGGTCTTCATAATCTGTGTATTCATAACTTCAGTATCATTGATGTCCTATTGCTTTAATTGTTAGGTGAGGATCATTGATTTCATCTATTAAATAGAGGATGCGTAGGGATGGAAGAGCAATGAGGATGAGGATTATTGCAGGGAGAAGGGTTCAAATAATTTCAATTTCTTGGGAATCTAAGATGAGTTTATCTGTTAGTTTTGTTACTACCATGGTCACAATAATATAAAGAACTAGGGTGCTAATGAGAAAAACAATTATAAGGGTGTGATCATGAAAGTGAAGAAGCTCTTCTATTACTGGTGAAGCTGCATCTTGGAAGCCTAGCTGGGAGGGATGTGCCATTATTTAAGATACGCGGGAGTTTAACCCGCTATTTTGTCTTGACAAGGCAATGTAATGGCATTTTTACTAGTATCTTAAATTTACTAGTATCTTAAAAGAAAGTGACAGAGTGGTTATGTGTCTGGCTTGAAACCGGTTTATGGGGGTTCAATTCCTTCCTTTCTCGATGTTATTTGTTGTGGAGTTGTACTTGGACGAATGCAGGCTCTTCAAATGTGTGATAAGGGGGTGGACATCCGTGAAGTCATTCTACGTTGGTTGTAGTTAGGTGTACTGATAGGACTTCACGTTTTGATGCAAAAGCTTCTCAGATAATAAACAGGAATAAGATTACTGCCACTAGAGAGATGAGGGAGCCAATTGAAGAGATTGAATTTCAAAGTGTGTAGGCGTCTGGGTAGTCAGAGTATCGTCGAGGCATGCCTGCTAATCCTAGGAAATGTTGGGGGAAAAAGGTAAGATTAACCCCAGCGAATATGATACCGAAGTGAATTTTTGTTCAGGTGCTGTGTAGTGTATAACCTGAAAATAATGGGAATCAGTGCACGAATCCTGCGACAATGGCAAAAACGGCTCCTATTGAGAGGACATAGTGGAAGTGGGCTACTACGTAGTAGGTGTCATGGAGGACAATATCTAGAGATGAATTTGCTAGGACAATTCCTGTTAATCCTCCCACTGTAAATAGGAAAATAAAGCCTAGGGCTCATAGGAGAGGAGTTTCTCACTTAAGGGCTCCACCGTGGAGGGTTGCTAGTCAGCTAAAAACTTTGACTCCGGTGGGAATGGCAATAATTATTGTGGCCGATGTAAAATAGGCTCGAGTATCAACATCTATTCCAACTGTAAATATGTGATGGGCTCATACAATGAAGCCTAGAAGTCCGATTGCCATTATGGCCCATACTATTCCTATATAGCCAAAAGGTTCTTTTTTCCCGGAGTAATATGCTACAATATGTGAAATTATTCCAAAGCCTGGTAGAATTAAAATGTATACTTCTGGGTGGCCAAAGAATCAGAATAAGTGTTGGTAAAGAATAGGGTCTCCCCCCCCTGCAGGGTCGAAGAAGGTAGTGTTTAGATTTCGGTCTGTAAGAAGCATAGTGATGCCTGCGGCGAGGACAGGAAGGGAGAGGAGTAGAAGTACAGCTGTGATTAAAACAGATCAAACAAATAAAGGTGTTTGGTATTGGGATGCTGCGGGGGGTTTTATATTAATAATAGTTGTGATGAAGTTGATTGCCCCTAAAATAGAAGAAATACCTGCCAAGTGAAGTGAAAAAATAGTTAAATCTACAGAGGGTCCAGAGTGGGCTAAATTGCTTGCGAGAGGAGGATAAACAGTTCAACCCGTACCAGCACCTGCTTCTACTCCGGAAGACGATAGGAGTAGGAGAAATGAGGGGGGTAGAAGCCAGAAGCTTATGTTATTTATTCGGGGGAAGGCCATGTCTGGGGCACCAATTATTAACGGGACTAGTCAATTACCGAAGCCACCGATCATAATTGGCATAACTATAAAAAAGATTATTACAAAGGCGTGGGCAGTGACGATTACATTATAGATTTGATCATCTCCCAGGAGGGCTCCCGGTTGACTTAGTTCAGCCCGGATTAGAAGGCTAAGAGCTGTCCCCACTATGCCGGCCCAAGCACCAAATACTAGATAAAGGGTGCCAATGTCTTTATGATTGGTTGAAAAGAATCAGCGGGTGATGGCCATAGGTAAGGTGGCTGAGTGTAAGCGGTGGGTTGTAAACCCATAGACGGAGGTTTAAACCCTTCTCTTATCAAAGCCTTGGGGTGTTATCACGTCAGATTGCAAATCTGAAGAAGCAGCCTAATTTCTGCCGAGGCTTTCCTTCGCCTGTTTTCGCCGGCAGGCGAAGGAAAAGTAGATAGATGCTCTCTGGTTTGAGCGCTTAGCTGTTAACTAGGACTTTGTAGGATCGAGGCCTTCCTATCTAGAAAGGCTTTAGCTTAATTAAAGTATCTGTTTTGCAAATAGAAGATGCGGGTTAGTATCCTGTAAGTCTTATTTCAGGGGCTGGGGGATTTTCACTCCCACTTAGGGCTTTGAAGGCCCTTGGTCTTAAGAATTATCCTAAGCCCCTAAAAAGATATCAAGGCCATGATGGCGGGGGTTATGGGAAGAAGACAAATTGTTGAGGTAGTGGTTAGGGCTACAAAGGGGGTATTATGTCGTGGGTTAAGTCGTCATGGGAGTGTTCCGGCGGGGTTATTGGGTGATATAGTAAGTGTTATTGCATATGAAAGTCGAAGATAAAAGTAGAGGCTAAATAGGGATGAAAGTGCGGCGATGGTGGCGAGTGGGGTCAGGTCTTGTTTAGTCAATTCTTGGAGAATAAGTCATTTGGGTATAAATCCTGTAAGGGGTGGTAATCCCCCTAAGGAAAGGAGGATTAGTGGGGTTGAAATGGTGAGGATTGGGATTTTGGCTCAGGTAGTGGATAGAGAATTAATATGTGTTGCTCGGGTGAGAATGAAGGAAGAAAATAGTGAAAAGGTCATTAGTAAGTAAATTACAATGGTGAGCAGAGCGAGGGGAGGTGAAAATGAAAGAATAAGAATTATTCATCCTAGGTGAGCGATTGATGAATATGCTAGGATTTTTCGGAGTTGGACTTGATTAAATCCCCCTCACCCCCCCACAATAATGGATAGAACACCTAGGGTGATGAAGATGTTAGGGTTGTTTGGTTGAATTTGATAGATGAGGTAAAGGGGGGCAAGTTTTTGTCAAGTGGAGAGAATCAAGCCTGCAAATAGGGTTAGGCCTTGTATAACTTCTGGTATTCAGCTATGGAGGGGGGCAAGGCCAATTTTTATGGCTAAGGCCAGGGTAATGAGTGTTGAGGTTGGGGTGTTAGGGGTTTGAGTGATGTCTCATTCTCCAGTAAAAAATGCATTAGAGATACTGGCGAATAGGAGTGTTGCTGAGGCAGTTGCTTGGGCAAAAAAATATTTAGTGGCGGCTTCAGTTGCTCGGGGAAGATGACTTTGGGATATTAATGGGATAATGGCTAATGTATTGATTTCAATACCTATTCAGGCAAGGAACCAGTGGGAGCTGGCAAAGGTTATGGTAGTACCAAGGCCGAGGCTTATAATAAGGGCGGAGTAAATTGGGGGAGCCATTGGTAAAGGAAGGATTTTAACCGTCATGTTCAGGGTATGGGCCTGAAAGCTTGTTTAGCTGACTTTACTAGGAAGTGGTGTAGTGGAAGCACTAAGAGTTTTGATCTCTTCAGGTAGGGTTCAAGTCCCTTCTTCCTAAGGAGTCGGAGGGAATTTAACCCACATTGTTTACTCTATCAAAGTAATCCTTTATTTCAGGCACGAGTCCTTTTATAGTTGTGGGGGGAAGCCAGAAACAGCCAGGGGGAGGGACAGATGTCAAATTACAAGGGCTAGGGTGATTGGTAGAAAGTTTTTTCAGGTTAAGTGCATAAGTTGGTCGTATCGAAATCGAGGGTGGGAGGCTCGTACTCACAGGAATATTCCTGTGAGTAGGGCGGCCTTAATTATTAGGTTGAAGGAAGAAGTTTCTGGAGTGGTGTGGTTGAAAGATGTCCCTAAGAATAGGGTGGCAGATAGGGTGTTTATTAAGATAATGTTAGCATATTCGGCTAAGAAAAAAAGGGCAAATGGCCCCCCTGCATATTCTACATTAAAACCTGAAACTAGTTCTGATTCACCTTCTGTAAGGTCAAATGGGGCTCGATTTGTTTCGGCTAGGGTTGAGATGTATCATATGGCGGCTAAGGGAAGGGCGGGAAAAATAAGTCATGTTTGTTCTTGGGCAATATTAAATGTTTGAAGGGTAAAACCTCCAGCCAGAAGAATAGTGCTTAGTAAGATTAAGCCTAGGCTTACTTCATAGGAAATAGTCTGGGCTACGGCCCGTAGAGCTCCAATCAGTGCATATTTTGAATTTGATGCCCATCCAGACCCTAAAATGGAGTAAACTGTTAAGCTTGATAGGGCTAAAATAAATAGGATACCTAGATTTAAGTCTGCTAAGGGGATGGGAAGTGGTATAGGTATTCAGAGTGTGAGGGCTAAAGCAAGGGCTAGGGTTGGGGTTAGTAGAAATAGGAGTGGTGAGGCAGTGGAGGGGTATACTGGTTCTTTTATAAAAAGTTTAATACCATCAGCAAATGGTTGAAGAAGTCCATACGGGCCTACTACGTTTGGGCCTTTACGGAGTTGTATATATCCTAATATTTTTCGTTCCAATAGTGTTAGGAGGGCAACGGCTAGTAAAATAAAGATAATAAGTATAAGGGGATTTAAAATGGAGTTTAGAAAAAGTGAAGGCATAGTCTAGGAGGGGAGTTGAACCCCTGTAAGAAGGGCTTAGGTCTTCTGCATTAGCCAGAGTCTGCCACCTTGACATCGTTATCTTCGATTAAGGGGTATGCCCTTAATCTAATTTAGTTGTTTTCATTAGGTTGGGGTAAGGCTTACTTAAAGTATGGGCCTTTTTTCTTCGATCCTTTCGTACTGGAAGAAAACATTTCATAGATAGAAACTGACCTGGATTACTCCGGTCTGAACTCAGATCACGTAGGACTTTAATCGTTGAACAAACGAACCCTTAATAGCGGCTACACCATTAGGATGTCCTGATCCAACATCGAGGTCGTAAACCCTCTTGTCGATAGGAGCTCTTAAAGAGGATTGCGCTGTTATCCCTAGGGTAACTCGGTCCGTTGATCGATTATATCGGATCTTTAGGTCAGAGGTTCTGATTTTGTGAGCTGTGGCTCTTGATTATGAAGCGTTGTGTCTTCATTCCGTTCGGGGGTTTTTTATTTCCCCGGGGTCGCCCCAACCAAAGACATTACGGCAGGGGTCAGTTGGTTTTATCTTTTTATTAAGGGTGTTTACATGATCTGTCGGTGTGTCTAAAGCTCCATAGGGTCTTCTCGTCTTATGTGGGTATCCCCGCTTCTGCACGGGGAGATCAATTTCATTGACTGGGAGTAGGAGACAGTTAAGCCCTCGTTTTGCCATTCATACGGGTCTTCATTTAAAAGACAAGTGATTACGCTACCTTTGCACGGTCAAGATACCGCGGCCGTTAAACTTAAGTCACGGGGCAGGCGGGACCTCTTATATGGATTCAAGAGGCGATGTTTTTGGTAAACAGGCGAGGCTTAAGGGTATTGTTTGCCGAGTTCCTTCTTCTCCTTTTAGTCTTTCCCGTAGGGCACGCCAGTGTGGGGAAAACGGGGAAAATTTAAGGGATTTTCTTGTTGTTTTTTTAGTTCTTAATTCCCTCTTGATTTGGGGCCGTTAATTTCCGGTGGATAATCCGATCCGGTTTACACATGTGCGGGGAGAGAAGTATATTCTCTGATTACTCATTTTAGCATAATCTCTTCTATTGTTGATAGAATGGCCTGGTGGTATTGAGGGAGTATAGTTTATTTATCGGTATTAGAGGTGTTCGAGTGCGTCGGAGCTTTAACGCTTTCTTAGAGGATGGCTGCTTTTAGGCCCACTTTGGCGCTCACCTTAATAATTGTGATTATTATCCGCTCTATAAAGTTGTGTCTTTGTTAAAAAGGGCTGTACCCCTTTTTAATAACTCTCTAGGGATCTCTGGGCTTAGGTTTAGTGATTAAACTGTTTGAGTAGGAGATAGGTAGAGGCTAAACTTTTATTTAATTCCCAGGCAACCAGCTATAGCTAGGCTCGGTAGGTCTGTCACCTCTACTTGAAGGTCTTCCCACTCTTTTGCCACAGAGACGGGTTGGCCCTATTTATTAGGCTGCCTTGAAGTAGCTCGTCTAGTTTCGGGGGTCAAACTAAAAGTCTTTTTGCTTGGGAGGACTTGCTAAATCATGATGCAAAAGGTACGAGGGTTAGTCTCTGCTTTTGGTTACTTTACTAATTTTTTTCATTTCTTTTTCAGCGTTCCCTTGCGGTACAGTTTCTGTAGCTCTCGTTTACCCTTTTCTGTCGCCTTTACTTAGGGGGAAAAATGGTTTGGTTAAGAGGGTTGGGTGGGGTAGGTTATAAATTAATATTACATTAGATGTAGAGGCTAGCTATTGAGTTCCGGAAGGCCTGATTTGCACAGACAAAGTCTCGGTGTAAGGGAGGGGCTTACTGTTAAGCTTCGTTCCGGTTTATTCCAAGTGCACCTTCCGGTACACTTACCATGTTACGACTTACCTCCCCTTTTGTTCAGTAATAATTTAAATACAGATTGATTTTGATTTGGGGAGGGTGACGGGCGGTGTGTGCGTGCTTCAGGGCCGGGTTCAGTAGAACACTCTGTTTTCTGCTTACTGCTAAATCCTCCTTCATGTGATTTTTCAAGACACAATTCGTGTTTCCTAAAATAGGAAATGTAGCCCATTTCTTTCCTTTTCGTATGCTACACCTCGACCTGGCGTTTTGGGTTTTACCAGTTTTGCTTACTTTATTTCCTTCACAGGGTATGCTGACGACGGCGGTATATAGACGGGATGAACAAGAAAAGGTGAGGTTGAACGGGGGTTATCGGTTCTAGAACAGGCTCCTCTAGGGGGGTCTAAAGCACCGCCAAGTCCTTTGGGTTTTAAGCTTATGCTCGTAGTCCCCGGGCGGATAGGGGTTGTAATTTCCTATCAAGGTTTACAGCGGTGCATAGTGGGGTATCTAATCCCAGTTTGTTTCACGGCTTTCGTGGGGTCAAGATGTTAAGGCCACCTTCGTGGTTGTGTTTCATGTTTCCAGGAGCGTATGACAGCTTTGGAGGAGTTCAGCCTTAGTTAATCAGGTCTTTTAACCACGCTTTACGCCGAAGATTATCAACTTGAGCCTTTCGTATAACCGCGGTGGCTGGCACGAATTTGACCGGCTCTTTTAGCTTTGGACTAAGTCAAGTTTTCACTTATTGCTTAATGTTTATCACTGCTGAAATCCCTTGGGGGTGTGGCTAAGCAAGGCGTCGTGGGCTGCATAATTGCGTGCCTGATACCAGTTCCTAGCCTTCTTTGAGGAAGGCGGGGACGTTTTCACCGGGATGCTGATACTTGCATGTGTAAGTGTTGCTAAAGCTGATAGTAAAGTCAGGACCAAGCTTTTATGCTTGTGGAACTTTGTAGGGTTCATTTTAACATCTTCAGTGTTATGCTTTACATTAAGCTACACTAGC